ATTCGGAGGACTCTTCTGACCAAACAAAACAAAAAATATGTAATTGTCAGCAAAGTTGTTTACTTTTTTTAATCCAAGAAGTTTTTTTACTTTATACACAATAGGTCATCGATTCAGCATTGGCTAAAAAAGGGAATAAAATCCCCAATAAGTAGTTCAAATCATTTTATCGATATGAGTGTTCTATATTGATAAAATATATATATATTTTTTTGAAACCGTCTCTATATTAACATAGTGGTAGAAATAGTGGTAGAAAGAGTACCATGCCGCGTCTGGACTTCAAACAGTTTAGCTTTAACCATGTTAATGGTCCCGCATTATTGGTTGATAGAGAATCAAAGTAGATTTTCCAATAAATTACGAAATGCTATAGTTCTTACATATGATTTCTGAATTTATTCAGAAGTAATTCGCGAGATCATGCACCCCTCTTTCTTAGGTATAACTTTCCTAGTTATAACAGAAACAGTACATCTGGTTGGATCCAGCCTATTCTTGAAATAAACAACTCGCACACACTCCCTTTCCAAAAAAGATCAACACCCCAAGCACTACACTTAGATTTATTAGATTTGTTGCTAAAATATCGGTATTAAACCCGAAACTCCCGGCGGATGGGGAGTGGCCCAAAGAAACGAAAGAATCGGTTACATTTTTCATATGATATAATCTCCTCGTATAGATAGACTAAAAAATCAAACAGAGTTCTTTTTGTATTACTTTGCCCTCTTTATATATTTCTTTCTAGTTTCCTACTTTCTAAATCGAATTAAAAATCTATTTGATTTAGAAATCATGAATTACCCTCTTGCTTGCAACCTCTCTTAAAAACTAAACGAGGTCTACCAACACGAACGGGAAGGATGAAAGCGGGTTGGTATGCTAATTCCTCATCCGCCAATCAGCCCTTCCCGTGGGTTATTTTCTCAACGAATAAGTAATTCTAGGAATGAAATCCTTATATAATTCGAAAAAGCAAAGCACAAATCCAAGGCAATATAATATGAAAAAATTTTTTCATATTTCTAATCTAAATATTAAACAAAAGGATTAGCAAATAAAAGTGCTAATGCTACAACCAGGCCATAAATTGTTAAAGCTTCCATAAAAGCTAGACTAAGCAATAAAGTACCTCGTATTTTTCCCTCCGCCTCAGGCTGTCTCGCAATACCTTCTACAGCTTGACCCGCAGCAGTACCTTGCCCAACTCCAGGTCCAATAGAAGCAAGCCCTACAGCCAATCCAGCAGCAATAACGGAAGCGGCAGAAATCAGTGGATTCATGATAAGTTCCTCGTACCAAAAAAAAAATGGTTAATGATACATTCAACCAATGAACTATGACTTAATTATTCCATGCTATGATTCGTCCAGTCGAAGTAACTACGAACTTCGAATTCAAGTAATAACATTCTTGAATAATCAAAACTACTTTGATATCTCTTTTTTAGTTTCTCTCGAGAAAGTCTTTATGAATCCATACAACTTTTGATTTTCTGTTTCTTTGTCCTGAACCGCTCTTTGAATTCTTCAATTTTTTTATTGACTTCATCATTTATTAATTCAACTCACAGTCACAGATTAGACAGAACGATTTCTATAGAATCCCCATCTACATTCACATTCGATTAGTAGGTCAAATTAGATATATCTTTAGCTCGTATCTAACAAGTCAATATCTAATATCACATATACATGTCTTTCTTCCACAATGTAAACCAACTCTTTCTTCATCTTCAATTCAATCAGATTTGCTAAGGATGCGCCTAACGTTTGACAAGAGTTAACTTATAGTCATTCAATTCTATATACCTAGTTCGACCTCCCCTCTACAAACCTTTTATGAATCCCCTTTTTATAAATTAACCTTTCCCTTCCCCATTGTTTATCATTATCTTGCAACCTAGATAATCAATGGATAAATTGATTGGGGCGAATCGTTGCATAGAAATTGATTTGCTTGATCTAAGTTCATACAATTTATTATTTATTAATTTTTTCGTTTGGTCAATCGTTGAATAAAATCAACTGAAAAAGGGAATCATTCTATATAACATCCTTTTTTATTTAATAAGACGTCGTAATACCACGGTAATACCACAAGACTTCTTCGTCAAATTACGACTCCGAATAGTTAATAGTCGGATTCGATGACCAATCTAATTCATTGAAGGAAAGGTAGGATTATGATATAAATGGACAAAAGGTATTTTTAGGAAAAAGATCTTTGAGATCTCTTTCCTTTTTTCAATTCTCTACTCTAATATCAATATTGTATTGTAATCTTTATTGTAATCTTTTTTTCTATTCTATAACTCTAGATCATCTATTAGTTGTATATTTTCATTTCATTCACTAAGTCAATTTTTTTAGCCACGCACACATTGTCTTAGGTTAAACTAAAAAGACTATTTAGAAAACTAGTCAATGGTGGCCCTCCATGGATTCACCTATATAAGCCGCGGCTAAAGTTGCAAAAATAAGAGCTTGAATACCAC